AGATAAGATCTAGTTACTCAGATCGGATTATATTTATTTGATACACTGTTGTCAATATGAATATGTTGAAAAAAGAAATACACAATAAAGAAACGAATTGAATTCAATTTCAATAAAAAAAGTCTGCATAGGGTATGAATAGAAAACGAGAGGGGGGGGGGTAGTAGAGAAAAGAAAAGAAAAGATAGACAAAGTCTATATGTATACAACCGCACCCTCTTTTTTCTTTCATTTCATTTAAGTAAATTGTGTTTGATTGAAGCGAAGTTCTTTTTCCGTAAAAACCCCCGCTGTCTTTAAAATATCCTGAACAGTTCCTGTGGGTTGAGCGCCTTTTTCAAGGAAATAGAAAATAGTTCAAGGAAATAGAAAATAGCAGGAACATTTAAATAGGTTTGATTTTTTATCGGATCATAAAAACCCACTTTCCGAAGATCTCGTCCTTCTCTTCGGGATCGAACATCAATTGCAACGATTCGATAAATAGCTCATTGGGATAGAGGTGGATAAAAAGCACCCCCCCCGGAACCGTATAAGAAGTTTTCTCCTCGTACGGCTCGAGAAAAACGATTTGAAGTTCTGTCTACGTATAGAAGTATAGAATTATAATACCAAATAGATCCCTAAAATCATCAAATCAATTAAACTATGATTTCAGTCTTTTTTCTTCTTATTTTTTCTTTTTTGTCAAAAAAGAAAAAATAAGAAGAAAAAAGAATCAGTGGAACCCTCTAACTCAAGTTGGATAACTTTCAAATAGCTCAAAGAAACCCCTTTAGACATTTTATTTATTGAGTGATCTCTAATTCCCTTTCTTTTTGTTTGTCTTCGTTAGAATCTATTTTTAGTCTTCATTCTAATTGTTGAGACAATTGAAAATGGTATTTCCTTGTTCCAGGATACTTTATCTTTGCCTTGAATCATTGGGTTTAGACATTACTTCGGTGATTTTGAATCGTTTCAAAATGGCAGCAACATACCACTTTTTGTGATTTCTTTCTATTAAAGAACCAGACTAGCGATTGATTCCCATGCGATACACTTTTTTTCGATCAAAAGAATTTGCCCAATTCAAAGAAACTTTTTTCATGTCTTGGACTTGAAACTTGCTCAAATTAAATTCTTTCAATTTCTATCTCGAAAAGATACTTACGAAGTTGTTCCAGCTTATTGATTGGTACTAACCGTAGATTCTTGCGCTGGAGAAATAAATCTTTCTACTCGAGCCCCATCATGTACTATTTCCATTACAACCCAACAAAAAACGAGGGTTCTAGTGTCTAACAGAACAAAGATGTCGAGCCAAGAGCACCTTTATTTCGCTATAGCTATACTATAATTCGCTATACCATAAATAGGGTGGATATACGAATCCACAGCCGATCATGTCCTTCAAGTCGCACGTTGCTTTCTACCACATCGCTTCAAACGAAGTTTTACCATAACATTCCTTGAATTTGGAACCGGTATGGAATTGATTCCATTATGGAATCGTGAATAGTCATTGCTTCCGCCGATACATATTAATCTATATTTTTAACTTCTATTGGATAGTTTATGAAAAAGTATCATAAAAAATTCACTTTAATACAATACCACGTTTTATTGTATGAATATTTTAGGAATATTATTTGATTTACAATTTCTAATATTTAATATTAGAAATAGGAAGAAGATGAAAAAATCAGTTCTTTTTGAATCTTCAGCTTGTGAATTTTCAGCCTCAAGTGATTCGATAGGATGGATTCGCCAATTTCAAATTTCTTATGAGTCCCTGGTACTCATAGAAATCATTAAAAAAATTGAATTTCAAAATTGCCTATCTCGATATCAATATCCTTATTTGAATAAAGTTTTACAGCAGGGATCCTATTTTATACCGGCTTACGTTAAGATTAAGAAACCGAATCCCATTGATTGAATTCAAAATATACATCATTGAAAATTCAACTGGGTGTAGTGGGTGTAGGTGGACGACTTTTGTCTAAGTAACTAATGTAAATATTTTATTTAAATATGAAGGGGATAAAGATATGAGCAAAACTCCGCTTGAATCTATCTATGTGTTCATCTTTCCTGAAAAAAAAAATGGATTCAGTTCCACCTGCCTATTTTTTACGATCCATTTTTTGAAAAAAAAAAAAAAAATATGATACCTAAAAAAGTCATTAAAAATAAGAAACAAGAGTTTCATTCATTATACTCTTAAATAAAAAGAAAGGGGTTGTTCAAAAAGACAATTTTTATTTATATTTAATATTCTAGGTATGTTCTGGGACGGAAGGATTCGAACCTCCGAATAGCGGGACCAAAACCCGTTGCCTTACCACTTGGCCACGCCCCATTCAGATTTTTATTCAACACCAATAAAAACTAATATTAATATTGGTTCTTCGTCAATTCCCCCTTCATATCTATAAAATATATTAAGCTTCTTGTTCGGATTTTTATATGTGTAGATATAGACTGAAACTGAATTTATTGATCATAATATATAATTCAATTAAGATATTGTATGAAAATAGGATTTCTTCTATTCGTTTTTGGTTTTTGATTTGAAAATGAAAGGATTTTTGATTGGATAAGTTTAAAGACCGGTTTTTTGTCTACTTTACGTTAATCTTATTTTCAAAATTTTGTTATCAAAAATCTATTAATAACTCAGTCAAAATCGAATTATCTTCATCTTCAAGAACAAAATGTTTGTTATGCTTAATATTTTTAGTTTGATTTGTATCTGTTTTAATTCTGCCCTTTATTCAAGCAGTTTTTTCTTCACAAAATTGCCCGAAGCCTATGCTTTTTTGAATCCAATCGTAGATGTTATGCCAGTAATCCCTGTGCTCTTTTTTCTATTAGCCTTTGTTTGGCAAGCTGCTGTAAGTTTTCGATAAGATCCTTAATATTATATTGTCCTAGATTTATTCTAGACAAAATTTTAGCAATTCAGAAGATTATATTCATAAGATTAAATTAGTCTTCTAGCACTTCTAGCATAAGCCCTCAATTCAAACATTGAAGTTATTGTGTTGTATAGGTGCGATAAATCTGGATCACCCTATTTCCTCATTCTGATTTTTTTGCATTCCATTGAAAGAGCTGAAAGAGAGACCCTAATTTATTAGAGTCCACCACAATATAAAATCCTAAGTATGAAAGAAAATTTTTTGTAATGAATAATGAAAGATTCGACTCTTATTAAAATTAAAAATGAATTTATAAAAAATCTTTTCTCTTTCTATAATTTATTTCTTAGTTTCAAAATCTTTTTTGTGCTCTAAAATAAAAATAGAGAATCTATTTTCTTTTTTTTTCCAAACAAAAAAAGATCTTGGAGATTGTGTAATGCTTACTCTTAAACTCTTTGTCTACACAGTAGTGATATTCTTTGTTTCTCTCTTCATCTTCGGGTTTTTATCTAATGATCCAGGGCGTAATCCTGGACGTGAAGAATAAATAGAAGGTTTTTTCTTGCTTTGCTTGATTTTTGCATGTTCTTGATATTTTATCTTTTCTATATCTGTAACTTTCTATATCTTTAACTATTAAATTCTATATCTTTAACTATTAAATAAAGTAAAAAGGTTCGATAAATTTGAAAGATAAAAAATACCAAGCAATCGATGCAACCGGAAAGAGAGGGATTCGAACCCTCGGTACGAATAAGCCATACAACGGATTAGCAATCCGACGCTTTAGTCCACTCAGCCATCTCTCCCAATTGAAATGGGGTAATTAATATTTTTATCTTCTATTACAGAACAAGGAAGACTTGAAAAGAACTTTTCCTTTTCTCTTTATATATATATATTATATGGTTTGAATGAATATACATAATTTAATATATGACATATAAATATGTTATGTTAGTTATTAATGTATAATATATTATATTATATATAACAATATATAACAGATTAAATGTTATAATTAAATCTTATGAATATAGAAATAAATTCAAAAAAAAAAATCAAAATTTTAAATCTAAATAAAAAAAAAATAGAAATTAATTAAATAGAGAATTTGCTTATTTTAGTATATAAATTTTATATCGATTTTATTCTATAGTTATTCTTTAATTATCTAGTTATTCTATAGTTTATAGATTTAATTATAGTTTAATCTAAAAATATTTTAAGCGTACTTAAAATTAAAAAGTAAGTTGAATATCTAAATTAATATCTAAAAGGTTTAATATATACTACTACTACAAAAAACTAGAAATCTAGAAATCCCTTATTTTATTAGTAAAATTAGTAAAATCTTTTATTTTATTAGTATCAAGAATTTTTCCAATTTCATTTAAATAAAAAAGTAAGGGCTATAAAAAGATATCTCCAAATCAATATTCCAATCAACTAATCAATATTTTTTTCTATTGATTGATATAAAAAATAGAAAAAAAACAAGATTTCTTCGATTTAATTTCTAAAATCAAATAGAAATTTCTAATTTCTAAATTAAATTTAGAAAAATACAAAAGAAAAGAAACTACCCTTTTCATTTCATCTGAAAAGTTCCTTTTTATTCCCACGAACCCACCGAGTTCACGGGCCCTTTTTTGTTCCAACCAATCTGAGTAAAAAAAAAAAATGATTTATTTGATTCAAAAACAAAAATAGTTGTTATTTAACCAAGAACAATCCTAAGTAGAATTATTTCCACCCCTATTCCTATGATATAGAATAAAATGATATAGAATAGAATTAAGGAGTCTTCTTTTTTTCCCAATCTCATTGGGTTCCTGAAGAAATACAATATATCAACGCTCTAATTTTTATTATGATTCTTTTATGATCCTATGCCCCATGCTCTTACTCGACAAAAGATTCATTTATCTACAATAATCGCATCGTAGCGGGTATAGTTTAGTGGTAAAAGTGTGATTCGTTCTATTAATCCTAATAGTTAAGGGATCCCTCGGCTCATATTCCGATCAAAAACTTTATTTCTTAAAAGGATTTAATCCTTTCCCTCTCAATGAAAAATTCAAGGAAGAA